TCAATTCGGATGAATATTTAAGGATAGATATTACCTCTCTTTTTCCCTTTTCAAACAAATCGAAATGATTGAAGTTTTACTATTTGGAATCGTGTTAGGTCTAATTCCGATTACTTTGGCTGGATTATTCGTAACTGCATATTTACAATACAGACGCAGCGATCAGTTGGACCTTTGATTAAGTAACATTACCATCTCGTTTTTTGATTGACCTCCTGCGGACTCAAAAAAGGAGGAGGTCGAATTCAGGTTGCTGTTCAAGTTTCAAGTTAGTGAAGTTATTTCACTCGAATTCGACCTAAGAAGAACAGAATCGCGCTCTGTAGGATTTGAACCCACGACATCGGGTTTTGGAGACCCACGTTCTACCGAACTGAACTAAGAGCGCTTTCTTATTACCATCGATAAGACCGCAAAGAAAAGGATTCTTTTTGTCCCCCCCCCCAGACCTTATATACATATAGTATCATAAACAGAAAGACTCTGTATGTCCAAATGAAATCGATCTCAACGGACCCCTCGTTACTGCCCATAGGAGAAAGAATAGGTAGGGATGACAGGATTTGAACCCGTGACATTTTGTACCCAAAACAAACGCGCTACCAAGCTGCGCTACATCCCTTTCAATTGGTATACAGTGTCATTGTATAGAATCCCTGTCTGGTTTTCCACATCATTATTTCCCCCTTGAGATACAATCTATCTTGCCATTTCTTCTTTTTGGTCTCATAGAACATGTATAACCTATAAAAGATTATAAATATAAAGAATTATATGCATAGTAAAAATAAAAGAATTCCATTCTCTAGATAGATAGATATTAAATAGATAGATATGGAAACCTAACGTATAAATAAATGAATACTTATCAGTAATACTCCGGAGGAGTGGGACGCCCTTTTCTGTTTTAAGGAAAGGGAAATCTTAGTGTTATTGACCAGGTCGTGGTATATATCCGTTTTTGTTAGGGATTCCGCGTACAAATAAAATACAAGCGATCCTTAACGACATATGCATCTGATCATATATGTATTCCAATAAAGAAGGAGGATTTTCAATGCGCGATCTAAAAACATATCTCTCCGCGGCACCTGTGCTAAGTACTCTATGGTTCGGGTCTTTAGCGGGTCTATTGATAGAGATCAATCGTTTCTTCCCGGATGCGTTGACATTCCCCTTTTTTCATTCTAGTTATTGACATGCGAAGGGATGAAGAAGATTAGCGATACAATAAATTATCTGTGACTAAGACCTCTTTCTCTCTCTCTTTCTTTGTTTTGTTATTTTTTTTTCATTTTTTGAGGATAAAGAAAGTAGGACAGAAAAAGAATCAAAGTGGATTCAACCTCGGCGAAACTCGCGGTTAGGCTCGAATTCATAGAGGGAGTACGAAACTAGAAATAATGGGTCTAGGGTAAAAAAATCATACAAGATACTTAAATGAAATACTCTACTGGGATTCGAGAAATAATTGAGAGTTAAAAATCATTGTATTACTTCTTTACTCTATTGATTGCAACGAAATCGTTCCTAATCGGATTTCGGGTTAGCAACTTCTATTTTTTTCCTTTTTTTCTTCGTTTCGGATTGAAAATAGAAGAGTTGAGTGAATCCAAAATTCAAAGGAGGTTCATGGCCAAGGGTAAAGATGTCAGAGTCAGAGTTATTTTGGAATGTACCAGTTGTGTCCGAAACAGTGTTAATAAGAAATCGCCGGGCATTTCCAGATATATGACTCAAAAGAATCGACACAAGACACCTAGTCGATTGGAATTGAGAAAATTCTGCCCCTATTGTTACAAGCATACAATTCATGGGGAGATAACGAAATAGATCGAACGGAACTGCCACCTTTCCCAGTAACAAGAACAAATTACATAACCTATAATATATATAAATATAAACAAATCAAATCCTATTTCGGTCGGATCCCAAATTCGAATTCAGAAATAGGATTTTAGAGATAAGGACTAAATAAACCATGGATAAATCCAAGCGAACCTTTCTGAAATCTAAGCGACCCTTTCTGAAATCTAAGCGAACCTTTCTGAAATCCAAGAAACCCTTTCTGAAATCGAAATCCAAGCAATCTTTTCGTAGGCGTTTGCCCCCAATTGGAGCGGGGGATCGAATTGATTATAGAAACATGAGTTTAATTAGTCACTTTATTAGTGAACAAGGAAAAATATTATCTAGACGAGTGAATCGATTGACCTTGAAACAACAACGATTAATTACGCTTGCTATAAAACAAGCTCGTATTTTAGCTTTGTTACCTTTTCTTCCTAATGATAAGTGGAAACCCTTTGCAAGAACCAAGTCAACCCCGAGGACTAAAGGTCCTAGAACCAGAAAAAAAGTAGGCCTACGGCCACAATGGAATAAAACACAATGGAATAAAACCCAATGGAATCAAAATTCCAGGAATAAAAATTCCAATCTCCAACCCAACTAGGGTTGATGTTTTGTTCGAAAAATGAGAGAACCCAGATTGGATTGTCACGTCGGAAGAAACAAAAAAGAATCCGAATCGGGGAAGAAAAAGATGAAATATTTCATCTTTTTTTAGTGACTCGTGTTCGTTCATTTTGACTACCTTATCCTATTAATTTATACTCTACTTTCCCGGAGTTCATTCTCCGGGGAACTTCGTTTAAACCCTTCCCTTCAAAATGAATGATCTCATTGGAAATCATGGAAAGACAATTTCGATTTGATATAGCGATTTGTGCTAGTATTTTACGATTAAGAAGCAATTGCTTCTTGTGCAGATTGTGTATAAATATACTATAACTATAGAATACCTTAATCTCACGAATTACTGCATTTATACGAGTGATCCACAAACGGCGAAAATCTCTCTTTTTCCTGCCCCTATCCCGATGAGCAGAACCCAAAGCTCTCGTTTTCTGTTGAGTCATAGTTCGAGTAAGTCTTGAATGAGCCCCTCGAAAAGTTGATGAAAATAGACGCATTTTTGTTCTACGTCTCCGAGCTATATATCCTCGTCTAATTCTGGTCATTGAATCCAATTAAACTTTGATGAATAACTAATTGCTTTCTTTTCTTTCAGTCATTCTCCCCCCCCCCTCCCGGTCTATTAATAACAAAACGGATTCTTCCGATGTATAAAAAAAAAATTCCAATGGCTTTTGCTACGATGACCTTCCCAACCACGATTTTTTCCAGGCATTTCACCTCGAAATAAGATTGATCAAAAAACTAGTCAAAGTCAATTTAAGTAATAAATAGAAATGAATAAAAAATAGTGGGTTCCATCGTTTCTATGGTTACTTTTTAAACGGTGAGGTCCTTTCTATACACCGGAGCCCCTTCCTTAATTTAGTAACTTGTATAGTTCACACTCTTTGGCTCTACCCATGAATTATCCAGTAATAGGTCTTTTCACAATAAGATCTACCTATACAGTAACGGCATTTAATTATGAAGGTTGGTTAGGTAGCTGACCCTGTGAATCCGTTCTTGCAAGAGTAGGAGCATCATTTTTATGCTTCTTAAATAAGATTTCCCCCGCTTAATGGATAACCATTTGCTACCAATGGGGAATTGCTTCTTATCTCCAATTGAGGTGATCGGATTTGTACCAATGGAAACCATAAATTTCATACACAACAAAGGTCTTTTTTTTTAGACAGTGAATGGAGTTCTTCCACTCTATCCTATTCATTGGTACTGATCTTTGATACTGTAAAAATTGTCTCCTTTCTTTTGGTCCAGTTCATGATCTGAACGAGTCGCACATACACCCTAGTACATGTTCCTCGACGCTGAGGACATCCCCGAAGAGCGCGGGCTTTTTTGCCCTTTCTGATTGGCTGTCTTGTGTTTCTAATAAGTTGTTTAATAGTTGGCATGCTGAATCATATATAGAATGGGCTGGTTTAGATCGATCCTAACCGGATGATTCTTTCGAATTGGATTGGAGACTTGACCCCTTTTACCTCGGGAAAAAGAGGGAAACTAACAAATTCTAGTTCATTCGAATTAGCATTCTTCAGGGTCGTCGACAAATACAAGATGAAATGATATAGTCATTTGATTTGAATAGACCCTCTCGGGATCGGGGGAAGAATAGAGATCCAATCGATCCTTATCCTTCGCCCGAGTCAGTTACAAAGAATTCTCTTTTGTGAGAATAAAGTTGCCGTCTCGCTTTACTATAGATTCTCTCTCTCTATATGACGACAACGACAACCTCTTTTATTTCCCTTTCTGTCTAAAAGTCAAATAGATAGAGAGAGCGAGGGCCGAGAAGACTTGGAGGCGGTTGACGCTTTGTTCTCGTGCCCGGTCTTCTCTAAATTCTTGTCGGATAGCTTCTAGGTGATGAACGGTTATCTCGTGATCCCTGCGGATATCCCGCTCAAGGCTACGAAGATCGCGTCGAAGGTCGTTGAGTGACTCTTGATTCATTTCGTCCTCTGTCAAAAACAAATAGGAATCCTCGGCCGTGGATCCGACTTCGCTAGAGAGCGAAGAATGATCGGCCCTGTATCCAGAAGATTCTTCGACAGAATATCCTTCCGAAGAAGGGTTTTCGGTGTCGGATCCGTCTTGGACTTGGTGCGGCGCAGAATCAGAGGCCGAATCGCTATCTATCGTTTGAACCGTAGCCCCCCGAGTCGGCAAAAACCGGCCGGCGTTCGGTTCGCCATTGCGAGAGCTCCAGGCTGCGATTCCGATAATCGTAGCCATGAAAAGGCCGGTACCCAGCTTAGTCGTCAACTTGTAAAGCACTTCTCTCATTTTATTTACTTTTTAATTCGAATTTCTCGAAGAGTAGTTATATTATTTACTCTTGTGAATCAGTGAATTCTAATTTGAGTGGTTCGATTATTTACTTTTGAATCAGAATTTACAGTGGTCATATTATTTACTTTTGAATCAGAATTTACAGTGGTCATATTATTTACTTTTGAATCAGAATTTATCGAACAGTGGTCATATTATTTACTTTTGAATCAGAATTTATCGAACAGTGGTCATATTATTTACTTTTGAATCAGAATTTCTAGAACAGTGGTCTAGTAAAAAGGATATATTATAGTTTTTGGTTTAGATCGATCCTAACCCGATGATTCTTTCGAATTGGATTGGAGACTTGACCCCTTTTAACTCGGGAAAAAGAGGGAAACTAACAAATTCTAGTTCATTCGAATTAGCTTTTTATTACGCCGTCGAAATTTTCATGGGCGTCAGATTTTGGAAGGTCGTCAAAATACGGATTTGTCAATTGTTTCCATGTTTCCGTTGACCTGTTGTGAAACCTCTGACCCAGCCTTAGCCTTCCAAGATCAACCCCTACAAGATCAACAATTCCATGATTTTTGGCTTCTGTTGGTGTCAGAAAAGAATCCCTTTCCAGGTCCTGAGCTATAATCCACGGAAATTGTCCTGTTCTTTGTCTATAAAGCCTTATGACGGTCTTGCGAATACGTTGTACTTCCTTCGAATCCTTGCTCAACTCCTCTCCCTCAAAATAAGAACTCATAGGTTGGTGGAGCAATACCTTAATGGTCTAACATCATGAATGATTCCTCTATTTCGCACGATTTGGTCAAGAAAGGAGGTAACGTAAGAACAAAAAGAGAGAGTTGAGAACAAAAAGAGAGAGTTGAGCAACTGTACAGGCATCGTTTGCGCATTGCATACCGCTCCACGCCGGAATTCACCTTTCCATTGAATGAAGAAAGAAAAAAATAGGATGAATGAAGAAAGAAAAAAATAGGATGAATGAAGAAAGAAAAAAATAGGATGAATGAAGAAAGAAAAAAAAAGAATGAAGAAAGAAAAAAAAAAGGATGAATGAAGAAAGAAAAAAAAAGGATGAATGAAGACCCGAGGATCGTTCAATGCTCCATTTACCACCCTTCCCTTCGAGATAATTTTAAAATAGTAATACTATAGATAGTACTATGATGGCTCCGTTGCTTTATCTATTTTTCTCGTCTGCGATTCAGCAATCCCAAAGTGTCTTTTTGATTTGATCAACTAAGGAAAAATGATCGTGTTTTTTGTTTCATTTTAAAAATCTCTCAGACACTAAATAGTGGAAAGGTACTTAGGGTGTGAAAACCAAAAAGTTTGTGACGCTGAAATGGAGCCCCACTAGATAAGATAGATAAGATCCAATCGTAAATGCTTTTTGTTTCATACCACTCTCTCGATACAGAATCTCATCGTAGGAAAAAACAAAAATTGCTCCTATCGAACTCGAAGTGCCATGCTATTATTACTTTTTATTTTATTCATATTCCAGATGGCGAAGGCATAGTCTTCTTTTTTCTCTCAAATCAAAAATCAAAATGCATTGGCACGAATCGAACCGTGAGGGAATGCTATACGTTCGGTAAATTCTCCTGCGGACAAGACCAATGATCCCATTGAATAGGCCTTCCCTATGCTTATTGTATGTACATCTGGTGGCACACTTCGTATCATATCAAAGAGAGCGAGTCCGCACACTACCCATCCGCCGGGACAGTTTAGAAACAAAAACTGCTCCCAGGTGCAATCCTGTCTACTGAGAAATACCATGATACTCAAAATGAGATTCGTGGACTCCCAGTCAATCTTTGTACCTAAAAAAAGGGATCTTTCTCGATGAAGTCGGTTGATTAGGACAAAATTGTACCCCTTAGGAACCATACACGCGCTTTTGGGTGCATACGGTTCAAAAAATTGCAAAAAAAAAAAAATCAATGTGTAAATTCCAGCCCTTTTCATTGTTTCATAGCAGGATTTTTCTAACTCCTAACGAGCGTACTTTTTTTTCTTCCATTTTTCAAGAAAGCTAAGTTTTGGCTCACTTCCCCCCCAAAAAGAATTCATTAAACTTCTAGAACTCACTTTTCATTGATGTTTTGTTTTATTTCATCGAAATTCAAATTCGATTTTAAATTATGGTGTCATTTTCTTGTTACTGAATGGGCTTCTTACATTCTTTTAGGTTTAGGCTCTACTCCGGGTAAAGATCTACCCGACCTCAATTAGCACATCTAGGACAAATGACTCCCATTTTTTTTATTTCCTGTCTTCCGCCAAATATTCGATGGAGTCATATATATTATTGGGTATTTTATGAGCGGAGTCCGGCTACTTCATTTTAGTGGTCCAACCAAGCCAACCATAAATTCTTCCATTCTAATTGAAAATAAAAATATGGATCTCCCAATTGATCTAATTGCATTTCAGTTCACGCTTTCAATTCTTGATGGTTCAATCAATCTTTTTGGGGCGAAAGAGAGGATATCTTGATCGGGGAAGAGAACGGGGAAATCCCATAGGACCCAATACGTCTGACAAGTCGCACTATACGTCGACCCACGTCGCCTCTTCGTCGTCAGGAATTAGAAAAGGGACTCTCGGAATACCAACAGGCATTAAATTGAAAGCGAAACGGACGGAGCCTTGCGGTGAACTTTTATGCGAAAGCGTATTTATTTCTTGTTTTCAGAAGATTCTATTCTATATTAATATTCAAATGAATATTAATATTCAAATGAATATGCAATTTTGTTCATAATTTAGTTATCAAATCGATATATATATTCTTTTATATTTTCTATATTTGAGATATAGGACATAAAGTTTTTCTAAGTAAATATGAGTAAATATGAATATGAGCGAGACGGGCATAGGCTGAAAAGTCCGTCCAATTCTCTTTTTGAATGAAACTATCTATATCTATTTCCATCCTATCTGCATCGCAAATTTAGGTCGATCCGCATGTCATTGACGCTGGTTTTTGGAAAAAAGGAAGGATATGCTTCAAAAAAGTTAGAAATGAAAACCAAGGATCATAACACTTTTAAACAGAAGCAGAAGATTCTTAAAGAAAAAAAAATGTATTCTGATTTATTCTGATAGAATCGGATGGCTCTGGGACGAAAGGATTCGAACCTTCGACTTGCGAGTCCAAAACCCGTTGCCTTACCGCTCGGCCACGCCCCATTTAGGCTTCTATTTCATACTAAGAAATATTATATTGTTATTGGTTATTCGTCAATTTCCGCATCGCAAATTTAGGTCGATCCGCATGTCATTGACGCTGGTTTTTGGAAAAAAGGAAAGATATGCTTCAAAAAAGTTAGAAATGAAAACCAAGGATCATAACACTTTTAAACAGAAGCAGAAGATTCTTAAAGAAAAAAAAATGTATTCTGATTTATTCTGATAGAATCGGATGGCTCTGGGACGAAAGGATTCGAACCCCCGGCTTGCGAGTCCAAAACCCGTTGCCTTACCGCTCGACCACGCCCCATTTAGGCTTCTATTTCATACTAAGAAATATTATATTGTTATTGGTTATTCGTCAATTTCCGCTCAAATCTCTATGAAATAGATTCGATTATTGCTAGGATTTGACACGTGGAGTTGTAGAATCCAACTGAATTTATTGATCATTACATATAATTCAATTAAGATAATGTATGAAAGTATGACTCCTTCTACTCTCGTTTGAGAATTGAAGGCTTTTTGATTGGGTGATTCAAAGAAAAATAGAGATTTTTGGTGTACCTTATTACTTTACTTTCTTTTTTTTCCTTCTATCACTCAATCAAAATACAATTATCTCCAAGTATATCCAAGAAGGAAATGTTTGTTATGCTGAATCTCTTTAGTTTGATCTGTATCTGTCTTAATTCTGCCCTTCATTCAATTAGTTTTGTTTTCGCGAAATTGCCTGAGGCTTACGCTTTTTTTAATCCAATCGTAGATGTTATGCCAGTCATACCTGTGCTCTTTTTGCTCTTAGCCCTTGTTTGGCAAGCTGCTGTAAGTTTTCGATGAGATCTTTACAACTGTCTTACAAACATTCCTAATTTTTTAGGAGAAAAAAGATTCTAATATTCTAATAATTGATAAGATCAGATAAGTTTTACATTATGAACCCTCGATTCACACATGGAAATTTTTGGATCGCCTATCTCCTCATTCTTACCTTCTACTTCCAGTGATCAAGGACCCTATTAGTCTTAATTAGGGTCCCCTACAATCACAATATATATAGAGAGAGAGATGGGGCATGAAAGATTTTTTTGGTGAAAGAATCTTATTACAAATGCATTTCTGAAAATGACTTTCTTTTGTAGAAAGCACTTGATTTCTTGGTGTCAAACAAAATAGGATATGCGGTCTAAAAATGGATAATCTATTCCCCTTTTCCAAAAATGATCTTGGAGATTTTGTAATGCTTACTCTCAAACTCTTCGTTTACACAGTAGTGATATTCTTTGTTTCTCTCTTCATCTTCGGATTCCTATCTAATGATCCAGGACGTAATCCTGGGCGTGAGGAATAAAAAAAAGGAGTTTTTCATTTTCCTTGCTCGATTTCGGAATTTAGTTATGATTTTCTCTATTCCAGACATTGAACTATGATAAAATCAGAGAAAATGGCTCGGTTTTTTTTTTGAAAGGCAAATAGCAAGTCATCAGAGGAGGCGGAAAGAGAGGGATTCGAACCCTCGGTACGAATAAGTCGTACAACGGATTAGCAATCCGCCGCTTTCGTCCACTCAGCCATCTCTCCCAATTGAAAAAGGAGAATTACTCTGGTATGATTATGCATGAAGTAAAAAAAGTCTTTCTTTTTTATTCTATACTATAGAGACTCATTCGATCCTAATTTAGATAGAGATTCATTTGATTAGTAATTCCATTCGAATTCTATTTCGATACCGAGGAGATTTCTCATAGAAAAAAGGAAAGAACCTTTCTTTCTCTTTCGTCTGAAAGATTTTTGTATCCCCCGGCCTGGCTAGGTACTGACCAGGCCAGGCCATTTCTTTCTTGTTTTATTCCAATGAATCATAGATCCAATGATTTATTGGATTTGAAAAAAAAAAATGATAATGATATCGAAGTAGGAAATTTTTTAAATGAAAAATGTTTCATGATTCTTTCTGAATCCCTGGTACTCGAAGATATGTGAGATTGGTGAATTTCTTCTATCGAGTCACTTCCGTCCAGCTCATTCAACTCATTTCTTTGGTTAATGGCTTAGATTCATTCTGTTCCCCTTTTGGGAATGGAATGAAAGATCCTTTTTTTTTTCTTTTGTTGTTTTTAGTTTCATTCTTCGAGAAAGAATTGGATCTTTCATGATTGATTAGCTTCAACAATCTGTAATCTGTTAAAGATGCAGATTTCAGAAGAACTTGTTTCTTCGTCTTCTTTCTAAATTGTTTCATTCATCCAATCAAATATGATGTGAATTCACTAATTCAATAGAATCCTAAGACTTCTCTAGCCAGATAAATGCTTACCCGTCCATATAGAAAAAGAAAGTCTCAAGTATAGATTGCTATGGATCGATTGAGCCAATGACTATTCATGATTCCATATTGAATCAATTCCATACGGGTTTCAAACAAGAGGGATGTTATGGTAAAACTTCGTTTAAAACGATGTGGTAGAAAGCAACGTGCGACTTGAAGGACATGATCGTCTGTGGACTCTTACATCCACCATTTTTTATAGGAATAAAGATGCTCTTGGCTCGACATAGTTTGTTCTGTTCCACTAGACCAACCCCTTTTGCTGGGTTGTAAATAGTACCTGATGGAGCTCGAGCAGAAAGTAAAGTATTTCTTTATTTCTCAGGGACAAGGGTCTAGGGTTAGTGTCAATCAATAAGTTGGAACAACTTCGTAAGTATATCTTCAATATAGAAATCGAAAACATCCAAATTCAACAAAAGTTTCGAGGAAATTTTGTTGGAATTGAGAAAACTATTTCGATCACAAGTCTATCCCACGGGAATCAACCGTTCGTATGATTCTTCGCTAGAAAGAAATCGCAAAAGGTACGTTGCTGCCATTTTGAAACGATTAAAGATCACCGAAGTAATGTCTAAACCCAATGATTCAAAGCAAAGATAAAGGATCCCGGAACAAGAAAACACCATTTTTAATTGTCTCAACCATTGGAACCAGGAATCAAAAAAAGGGATACGAGACAAACAAAAGGGGTTAGAGACAGCTCAATAAATGAAATGACTACGTCTAAGGATTTTCCTTTTAGCTCTTTGAGAATTAGACAACTTGAGTTATGAGTACGAATGATTTTTCTTTTCTTTTTCGGGACGGAAGAAAAAAAACGAATCAAAGCATAGTAATGAATTTGAGAATTTTATAGATCTATTTGGAACTATATAATTCAAATCATTCTTTCTCGAGCCGTACGAGGAGAAAACCTCCTATACGTTTCTAGGGGGGGGCATTGTGCATCGATATCTATCCCAATGAGCTATCTATCGAATCGTTGCAATTGATGTTCGATCCCGAAGAGAGGGAAGAGATCTCGGGAAAGTGGGTTTTTACGATCCGATAAAGAATCAAACCTATTCAAATGTTCCTGCTATTCTATTTTTCCTTGAAAGGGGTGCTCAACCCACAGGAATTGTTCATGATATTTCAAAGAAAGGGATATTTAAGGAACTTCGGGTTAATTAAACGAACTAAAATGAATCAAAAAAGTAGGTAAAGGGGGGCCATCCTATGTGAGTATTGTGTCATTTTTTCTTTCTTATTCCCCCCTTTCTTGCTCTATTCATACCTCTTTACGATTAGATTGATCCCATCCAATCCCATATTCTATTTATATAAAATAAAAAATAACGACAAAAATCTCTTTTGATCTGAGACAGATAGAAAAATAGAAAAATAGAGGAAATTACAATCACAGGATCCATAAAATTAGAAATTATGGGATTACTCTCAATCGGGCGGCTTTCGTTGGGATTCCGCGAACAAACAAGGGGTCCAAGCTTAGTTATTGCACCTTTACTTATATTAAAATAAAGCCGAGACCTTTCCTACTTTTTCTTTTTTTCTTTGGCCATCTCGACTTTCGTAGCTTTATTATCTATGTAGATTCTCTATGTAACGCCAATCCAACACAAGTCTTTTTTTTTTTTTTTTATTGAAATTCCATTTTTTTGTTTTCAACGTTCATATTGACAATAGTGTATTGAACAAATATAATTGGATCGTGGATAAATAGATCTATTTATCCACGTCCCATAAGTTTGGTTTTTAATTGACTTCATGCAAATGATCTGTTCCTTGGATTCGCTGTGACACAAGAGGTCTCCTCCGAAACGGAAAGAGGTCGATCTATTTTCTATATTTATCGGGTAATTGATTCTATTTTCATTTGATCTGTTCAGTTTTACGTTTATAAATCGAATCGACCAGAAAATTCTTTTTTGAGATTTGGTTGTTAGTTCCATTTTGTTGATGGGGTCGTGCAAGCCAATATCCTATCTCTTTATTCTTTTATTTCTTTTGATTCCGATCGTATCTACCCATCCTAAATTACCTTATTCGGGTTGCTAACTCAACGGTAGAGTACTCGGCTTTTAAGTGCGCCTAGAATCTTTTACACATTTGGATGAAGCAACGGATTCGTACATACCATTGGTAGAGTTTGTAAGACCACGACTGATCCTGAAAGGGGGTGAGTGGAAAAAGC